TCTTATCATTTATTAACTCATAATCAGATCTTTTTAAAGAAATATTTACCACTTGACAATTTTAAAGAGACTTTCCAAGTACTTCAAGTATTTAAATACTGTTTAATGGATGAAAATCGAAGGATTTATAATCCCGATCCATGCAGTAACATCATTTTGAATCCATTTGATTTGAATTGGTATTTTCTCCATCACGATTCTTGTGAGGAGACATCCACAATAATTAGTCTTGGACAATTTATTTGTGAAAATGTATGTCTATTCAGATACGGACCACACATAAAAAAATCTGGACAAATTTTAATCGTTCATGTTGACTCCTTAGTTATAAGATCCGCTAAGCCCTATTTGGCTACTCCAGGAGCAACTGTTCACGGCCATTATGGAAAAATCCTTTATGAAGGAGAGACATTAGTTACATTTATATATGAAAAATCGAGATCTGGTGACATAACGCAAGGTCTTCCAAAAGTGGAACAAGTCTTAGAAGTGCGTTCGATTGATTCAATATCGATGCACCTCGAAAAGAGAGTTGAAAGTTGGAACGAACGTATACCAAAAATTCTTGGAATACCCTGGGGATTCTTGATTGGAGCTGAGCTAACCATAGCCCAAAGTCATATCTCTTTGGTTAATAAGATTCAAAAGGTTTATCGATCTCAAGGGGTACAGATCCATAATAGACATATAGAGATTATTGTACGTCAAATAACATCAAAAGTGTTGGTTTCAGAAGATGGAATGTCTAATGTTTTTTCACCTGGAGAATTAATAGGATTCTTGCGAGCAGAACGGGCAGGGCGTGCTTTGGACGAAGCGATCAGTTATAGGGCAATTTTATTGGGAATAACGAGAACATCTCTGAATACTCAAAGTTTCATATCCGAGGCGAGTTTTCAAGAAACCGCTCGAGTTTTAGCAAAAGCTGCTTTACGAGGTCGTATTGATTGGTTGAAAGGGCTGAAAGAAAACGTTGTTCTGGGAGGGATTATTCCTGTTGGTACCGGATTCAAAAAATTAGTGCACAATTCAAGGCAAGACAAAAACATTTATTTGGAAATTAAAAGGAAGAATCTATTCGAGTTGGAAATAAGAGATATTTTGTTACACCATAGAGAATTATTTTGTTCTTGCGCCCCAAACAATTTCCACGAGACATCAGAACAATCATTTACGCGATTTAATGATTCCTAAGAAGAGATTCATTCTTTTTTACTTTTAAGTAATTAAAAGACATTAATGGTTTGGACCGCGTATCAACGGTAAATCCGAGGTAGAAGGTTCCGTCGGAACAATTATTTATTTCAAGTTACCTTGTCTCCTTGGTAAAAAAAAAAAGAGAAAGTGTGGGGAAAAATGACAAGAAGATATTGGAACATCAATTTGGAAGAGATGATGGAAGCAGGAGTTCATTTTGGTCATGGTACTAGGAAATGGAACCCTAGAATGGCCCCTTACATTTCTGCTAAGCGTAAAGGTATTCATATTACAAATCTTATGATAACTGCTCGTTTTTTATCAGAAGCCTGCGATTTAGTTTTTGATGCAGCAAGTAAGGGAAAAAACTTTTTAATCGTTGGTACCAAAAATAAAGCAGCGGATTCAGTAGCATCAGCTGCAATAGGGGCTCGGTGTCATTATGTTAATAAAAAATGGCTCGGTGGTATGTTAACGAATTGGTACACTACGGAAACGAGACTTCATAAGTTCAGGGACTTAAGAGCAGAACAAAAGATGGGGAAATTCAAACGTCTTCCCAAAAGAGATGCAGCAATGTTGAAGAGAAAATTCTCTACCTTGCAAAGATATCTGGGTGGGATCAAATATATGACAGGGTTACCTGATATTGTAATCATCCTTGATCAGCAAGAAGAATATACGGCTCTTCGAGAATGTGTCATTTTGGGGATTCCGACAATTTGTTTAATCGATACAAATTGTGACCCGGATCTCGCAGATATTTCGATTCCAGCCAATGATGACGCTATAGCTTCAATCCGCTTTATTCTTAACAAATTAGTATTCGCAATTTGCGAGGGTCGTTCTAGCTATATAAGAAATCGTTGATTATGATTAAGAATAATAAGATTAATTAATTATTTGGGAACTCGATAGATTTATTAGATCGGTTACTATGTCTATTTTTAGAATTTTCAAAGGGGATAAAGATAAAAAGTACTGGGGATATTGATATGATATTATGTCATGTAATTTCTTGGTATCCTAAATATTAATGATTAAAGTAAGTGATTTTATAAAGAGATGGTTGAATCAAAATAATTTTTTTTTTGAAGTTCGATTTCTGTCAGAGGGCAATATGAATGTTATACCATGTTCCATTAAAACACTCAAGGGGTTATATGATATATCGGGTGTAGAAGTAGGCCAACATTTATATTGGCAAATAGGGGGTTTACAAATCCATGCCCAAGTGCTTATCACTTCTTGGGTCGTAATTGCTATCTTATTAGGTTCAATCATCATAGCTGTTCGGAATCCACAAACCATTCCGACCGATGGTCAGAATTTCTTCGAATATGTCCTTGAATTTATTCGAGACTTGAGCAAAACTCAGATTGGAGAAGAATACGGTCCTTGGGTTCCCTTTATAGGAACTATGTTCCTATTTATTTTTGTTTCTAACTGGTCGGGTGCTCTTTTACCGTGGAAAATCATACAGTTACCCCATGGGGAGTTAGCTGCGCCCACGAATGATATAAATACTACTGTTGCTTTAGCTTTACCCACGTCAGTAGCATATTTTTATGCAGGTCTTACCAAAAAAGGATTGGGTTATTTCGGGAAATACATTCAACCAACTCCAATACTCTTACCAATTAACATCCTAGAAGATTTCACAAAACCTTTATCTCTTAGTTTTCGACTTTTCGGAAATATATTGGCTGATGAATTAGTAGTTGTTGTTCTTGTTTCTTTAGTACCTTCAGTAGTTCCTATACCTGTTATGTTTCTTGGATTATTTACAAGCGGTATTCAAGCTCTTATTTTTGCAACTTTAGCCGCGGCTTATATAGGTGAATCCATGGAGGGTCATCATTGACTAGCTTTTGAAATAGTCTTTTTTTTTTTAGCTTATCCTAATTCATGCATGGTTGGTTCAAAATAATCGCTTGGTTGGGAACATAATGCATAACATAATAGATACAAATGTATATATGATCTAGTGTCGTAGGAGGAAGGGTGGACGATATTACGGAATTATAAATGGGTTAGGGGGTAAAACTCGATATATGTAATGTCTATAAGTCCAGCCCTTGCGTATGTTTCGCGGAATGAAATGATTTTAGAATCCCGATTCAATATAAATATAAAATGTGGGCAGTTTATGTTATGGAAGAGACAAATGTATATGTAATATTAGCTATTCACTATATTAGCTATTCACTAGTTATCTATTTACTAGTTATCTAGTTATATAGTATAAGGGCTAGCCCCACTATTATATTAATATATAATATACATAATATTATATTATCCAGTATATTCTATTGTTTTTTTACAGCCCACTGCATTTAGATGGATTCCAATATAAGTCCTTCTGTTTCGTCTGTGATTGTGGATTGAATGAAAAAAAAAAAAGTAATAATTCATTGGTTGATTGTATCATTAACCATTTCTTTTTTTTTGGTACGAGGAACTTACCATGAATCCACTGATTTCTGCCGCTTCCGTTATTGCTGCTGGATTGGCCGTAGGGCTTGCTTCTATTGGACCCGGGGTTGGTCAAGGTACTGCTGCAGGCCAAGCTGTAGAAGGTATTGCGAGACAACCAGAAGCAGAGGGTAAAATAAGAGGTACTTTATTGCTTAGTCTAGCTTTTATGGAAGCTTTAACAATTTACGGACTGGTCGTGGCATTAGCGCTTTTATTTGCGAATCCTTTTGTTTAATTGAATCTTTAATTTAATCCTAGAAATGTGAAAAAGTACGTAACGTACTCTTTTGCTTATTTTATTAATTCGGACTTGCCGTTTGCTTCTTCGAATTAGATCAAAACTTTACTCCTACAATTACTTATTTGTTGAGACAATGCCCCGGGAAGGACTGATTTGAGGATGAGGAACTAGCGGATTCGTTCGCTTTCTTCCTTCCCACCCTTAGTTAGTACAATAGAAACCTTTTGAACTTTTATTTTAGGAGTTAGGCGGCGGTTCAACAAACGAGATATTTCACAATTGACGTGAGACCTAGGACCTAACCTAATAAGTATCTCTTCTTATTGGAAACTTCAAAAAAAAATTAAAATTTCTAAAATTAAATTAATAGATTAAATCTATTCCCATAAATAAAAAAAGTTCTAAAAATTAATAAAAAGAAATTGATCAAAAAAAGGGCGAGCGGGGTGATACAAAAAGAACTCTGTTCTCTGTTCTTTGTTAGTCTTATCTATAAGAAAGAGGAGAGCATATGAAAAATGTAACTGATTTTTTTGTTTCCTTGGACTATTGGCCATCCGCCGGGAGTTTCGGGTTTAATACTGATATTTTAGCAACAAATCCAATAAATCTAATTGTAGTGCTTGGTGTATTGATTTTTTTTGGAAAGGGAGTGTGTACGAGTTGTGTATTTCAAGAATATAGGTTGGATCCAACCAGCCGCACTTTATTTATGTATTTATGTGTGTGTGTTTTTTTTTAATAGGATAAATTAGGAAATAAAAGTGCATGCTTTCGACGAATTACTTCTGAATAAATTAAGAAATCATATGTAAGAACCATAGCATTTCGTGACTTATTGGTAAATCAACTTTGATTCTCTATCCACCAATAATGCGAGACCATTAAGATGGTTAAAGCTAAATCGTTTGAAGTCCAGGCATAACATGGTACTCTTTCTACCACTACGTTAGTACCGAAATGGTTTTAAAATAATAGTTGGTAATTTATCCGATATAGAACACTCATATCGATAAAATGATTTGAAACCATTTAGAATGGGCGCCTTGCCCCTTTTTATTTTTTATCCAATGCCGAAGCGACG